TACGATCAAGGATTACTTTATCAATCACCATCTACTTCAGAGATACCTTTTGGATTTGAAAAAAATTTCAAATCCAAAAGGTCAGTATCTTCCTACGAATTAGTGAATCAGGCAGGTTTCATTTGTACAGAATAAGAAACAGCGGGTCAATCATTAACAATTTCATTATCAATATGAGATATTCATACAAATAAAAATGTGGGAGAAATGAAGAAGATGCAGGTTCGTTTATCTGATTGGCTAGTCAAGCATGAACTAATTCATAGATCTTTAGGCTTTGATTGCCGAGGAATAGAGACTTTACAAATAAAAACCGAGGATTGGGATTCCATTGCTGTCATTTCATATGTATATGGTTACAATTATTTACGCTCCCAGTGTGCCTATGATGTAGCACCAGGTGGATTTTTAGCTAGTGTTTATCACCTTACGAAAATACGGTATGGTATAGATAAACCAGAAGAGGTATGCATAAAAATATTTGCTCCCAGGAGTAATCCTCAAACCCCGTCAGTTTTCTGGATTTGGAGAAGTGCTGATTTTCAGGAACGGGAATCTTATGATATGTTGGGAATTTCTTATGAGAATCATCCTCGCCTTAAACGTATCTTGATGCCTGAAAGTTGGATAGGCTGGCCCTTACGTAAAGACTATATTACGCCCAATTTCTATGAAATTCAAGATGCTCATTGATTGATAAAAAAGGGGTTTTTTATCAATCAATGAGCATCTTGGCATTCCCCTTCTAGATGAAACAGAGTAACTGGACTTTCATTCGTATTGTGGAGGGTCTAAAATAAAAAAAGAAAAGAAAAAGAGGCTCTCATTGCTATTCCCCAATTGGGAAGATATCATATAATATACATTTCGTATGAGCACAATAGGATGATTCTGCACCATGAACTTTGTACCTCGCACATCACTTAATGGGGACCTCAGAAAGTAACTTGAGCAAGAGTGACAAAAAAATATGAAATTGGAAAGAAAAGAATATCTCGTCTAAATGAATTAATTTCATTTGTATGAGGTATGAATATCTATCCGATACATTATTCATGTGTCAGGAACCAGATTTGAACTGGTGACACGAGGATTTTCAGTCCTCTGCTCTACCAACTGAGCTATCCCGACCATTTTCCGTGCATCATCCTAGCAGAGTACTTATATCTATGTCAATGAAAAGAATTAAAAAATAAAATCTTAACAAATTGGACCTAGCCCCTGAATTTCTTAGATATTAAAAAAGAAGACATTCTTTGTAAATGTCAGGAAAAATATATGGACTATGAATGATTCAATAACGGAAATTCCTTGAACATATATATATATGTTCATAATATATATATGTTCATATCGTACTATACAAAACAAATGAGATTGGATTGGAAGAAGATACGAGGATTTTGATTCGGATCCATTTGTGAAAGAACAGAGTGAATGAAATGAGAAAGATATTTCATTTTGTTTAAACTGAACCACTGATGAAAAAAAAAAAAAAGAAAGAGGGTGAGGATAAATAAAGAGTGAGGAAGTAAAATGGGCTTTTTATTGGGGATAGAGGGACTTGAACCCTCACGATTTAAAAATTCGACGGATTTTCCTCTTACTATAAATTTCATTGTTGTCGGTATTGACATGTAAAATGGGACTCTCTCTTTATTCTTGTCCAATTAATCTTCAAAAGATCTATCAAATTCTGGAATGAATCATTTGATCACTGAATATTTGAATTCGATTCTTTTTTCAACTTCAATTGGAATTGATTCACAATAACTCTTCAATTTTTCATATATTTTTTGATCTCTATCATTCTAATTAATATATAATAGAATATAGAAGATTTCTATTTTCATATATTTTCATATATAGAACTATGTAAGTATGTATACGTACGTATTAGGTATATAAGGTTATCCTTTCTGTCATTTCAATAGAAGGATTTTAGTAACGTAACGTAGTCAATTTCATTCGTTAGAACAGCTTCCATTGAGTCTCTGCACCTATCCCTTTTATTCTCATTTTCCATCTTTTCTCTCAAAACAAAGATTTGGCTCAGGATTGCCCATTTTTAGTTCCAGGGTTTCTCTGAATTTGGAAGTTCTCACTTAGCAGGTTTCCATACCAAGGCTCAATCCAATCAAGTCCGTAGCGTCTACCAATTTCGCCATATCCCCCTTTCTTTTGAGACAAGGATAATTTCATCCACCTCTTTAATTTATCTTGGCACTATTGAATTCATTAGGTAATGATTCCTATATTGAAAAAGTGTATGCTGCTATTTTCTTTTTTTGCCACCCCCTATTCTATATTCTATCATTTCATCTCTATTGGATGAACCCTATTTGTTTCAATACGAAATTGATTCTATCATTGATGTATCCGCAATTCAATATGGATAGATATATCCCACATATATATGTGCCTTTCCTCCTCCTTCATTTTTACAGTGCATTTTGAAATAGTGGAACGGTCGATATTCATTCTTTTTTTTTCATTTCAAATCCTAATTTCATTGATATATTGATATTTTATATTCACATATATATGAATATGAAATTTAATTTCTATTTAGATATCTAATTTATCTATATCTAAATAGTTTTCTTTTCTATTTTCTTTTTCTAAATAGAATCTAAAATATATAACTAATAAATATAAAAAATTTAAATAATCAATAAATTAAAAAAAGAAGAAGAATCACTAGGTAATAGCCAAGATCCGATAGTTTCCTGTATTCCTATACACTATTGCTCTTATATCCGCCCGCTTAGCTCAGAGGTTAGAGCATCGCATTTGTAATGCGATGGTCATCGGTTCGATTCCGATAGCCGGCTCTTTTTCTTTAATCAATTTTTTTCTTTCCATGATTGAAAATCTCTACTCTCGCTTTCTCTAAATGTTGGGTCACCGATCTATTATGTCATGGTAACTTGCAGCTATAGCTATGAATAAAAAAGTTGACTAGAACAATTAGATCTCTACAGAAAAAATTGGAAAATGTAACCTTCGCTTTCATTTCCTATATATACAAAAAATCCGAATATTGATAAAATTTCTTTTATTCTGTTTTGTAGGACTTTAGTAAATTGAGTTTTGCTTTTCTGATCCTTGAGTTCAGTCTGAATTTATATTTTTTTTTTCAAATAAAAGTGAATCAAAAAGGAGCCTTTATATGTCTCGTTACCGAGGACCTCGTTTCAAAAAAATACGCCGGCTGGGGGCTTTACCGGGACTAACTAGTAAAAGACCCAGATCCAGAAGTGATCTTCAAACCCAATTGCGCTCTGGAAAAAGATCACAATATCGTATTCGTTTAGAAGAGAAACAGAAATTGCGTTTTCATTATGGTCTGACAGAGCGACAATTACTTAAATATGTGCATATTGCTGGAAAAGCCAAAGGGTCAACAGGCCAGGTTTTACTACAACTACTTGAGATGCGTTTGGATAACATCCTTTTTCGATTAGGTATGGCTTCGACCATTCCTGGAGCCAGACAATTAGTTAACCATAGACACATTTTAGTTAATGGTCGTATAGTGGATATACCAAGTTATCGTTGCAAACCTCGAGATATTATTACTACGAAGGATAAAGAAAGATCGAAAGCTCTGATTCAAAATTCTCTTGTTTCATCCCCCCACGGGGAATTCCCAAACCATTTGACTATTGACTCCTTACAATATAAAGGATTTGTCAATCAAATAATAGATAGTAAATGGATTGGTCTTAAAATAAATGAGTTGTTGGTCGTAGAATATTATTCCCGTCAGACTTGATTCTAATGAAAATAAAAAAGCAAGGTTCATACCAATTTTGACTCCTTTCGCTAAAGTAAATAGAGCACCTCGTGCCCTGTCTCATTCATGTATCAAAAAAGGATCGGCAATAGGATTCTTTTTCTTTTTTTCAATATCAATACGATATCCCTATTTGTATTTTACCTATCACAGGGATTAATTAGGGATAGAGAATGTCTATTAAATAAGGGTCTTATCATTAGAATAATGATATCAATTCTTATTTTATTTAATACATTGTAGATTGTAGTCGGTAACGTTGATGAATGAAAAGAAACGGAGAGAGAGGGATTCGAACCCTCGGTAAACAAAAGTCTACATAGCAGTTCCAATGCTACGCCTTGAACCGCTCGGCCATCTCTCCTACAGAATGTTATTCTTGACCAAAACCCGAATGAATAGCGAGTCCTTCATCTTAATTGTAGTACATGTATGACCGCCCAATGGTTCCATAAGAAGAAATTGCTTTTCCAATTTCATATTTATCAACAACAACTTCTTTCATCAGCTAACCCATGGAATTCATGAATTGTCCGACGAATCTTTCTATTTCAATTGTATGGTGTGGCAGATACATGTTATGCAAACAAAAAGGATGGTTACTTTATTTGAATATTTGAATTTGATTTTATCATGGAATGATTATTCCATTCTTTTCCTTTTTGGATCATAACCAAATCAAAACTTCTCGAGTTATCAAAATCCATAGGAAACTTGGTTATTCAACTTAGATGAAATAGTAATAGTCATTGGTATACTACGAAATTGGAATGAAATCTAATCTGATTCAACTATTTCATTGCATCTTTGTCCAAAAGGGGGACACCACATTTTTTCCAATTAGTCTGTTTTTATGTTATTTTGTACTGTACAATTCCCTTTTTTGTGGGATCGTTTTCCCCGAAGGGAAATGAGAAGAATTATAGAATGAATTGCTAATTATGCCTAGATCTCGAATAAATGGAAATTTTATTGATAAGACCTCTTCGATTGTAGCCAATATTTTATTACGAATAATTCCGACAACTTCAGGAGAAAAAAAGGCATTTACCTATTACAGAGATGGTGCGATTTGATTTTTTCTTGTTTTTTTTTTACCCCTCAGTTTTACGTTTTACGAGAAAAAGAACGTAGTTAGGAATAGAAAAAAACAAATTAGTGAAAGAAACCTACGCTTGGTGAAGGTGAAGTTTAAAGATAG